ATTCCATAAGGGCTTATTCGATCCAATCGTACCGCGTAATCTTTTAAAAGGTATTTTGAGTGAGTTATTTCAGCTTCACGGTTTTTTTCCCTTGAATCAAAATTCAATCACGTAGAGCATTCAATTGAGTTATTTGTGGAGAATAGGTATTTAGTTTATCTTATTCTTATCGGAATAAAATAAAAAAGATCAATAAAAGAAAATGAGATTGTAGAAAGGATCAGAAGTTTCGGATAATCACTTTTTATTATTTCCTCTGGATCCAGTTTCTAGCTACCTATAGTCCTGATTAGTAATCAGGAATACTCTTATAGTATAAAGAGTTAAAGAGTGAATTCTTCCTTCTCGAAATTAGGAAAATAAAAAGTATTTCATGTTCCCTTCTTACATATTTATATTCTAGATATAGAATAATTCAAATATAGAAAAAAAAAAAAAAAAATAGAAATCCTTTATATATCTCCTGAGAACTCCCGTTTTCACTAGGAATCCTTGTTTGGTCAGATTCGTTAGAATCCTTTGACAACTTTTAAGAAACTCTTTTCTTTATTTCAAATTTCAATTTCGTTTTTTATTTTATTAGATTAGAATCAGAAAATTCGAAGATAAGGACAAAGAGAACAAGAATAATAAAGTGGATTGTCATATACATAATAATATGTATGCCATATACATATATTTCACGTATTCATGTATAAAAGTGAATAGTTACACTTATTTAGTTCTACACTCCTTGCACCTATTATTATATACTTATAATATTATATACTTATAATGGATATACTTATTATAATATTCTAAGATATCTTTAGAACAGGTACAAATATTCAATCGAGGTATCCATTCTATGACAATTCTCGACTTCCCCTCTATTTTGGTGCCTTTAGTAGGCTTAGTATTTCCGGCAATTGCAATGGCTTCTTTATCTCTTCATGTTCAAAAAAACAAGATTGTCTAGATCCGAAAAATCATTTTTTTCTCAAGACTTAGACTTGTACAGATATCCGTTTAGTAGAATATGATACAACATGTGACTTTTCTTCCGAACACAAATGAAAGAGCTGTTGAAAACATGACATGATAGATGGATAAATGCATTATAGCTCTTTTCAAATAGATTGACGAAGGTTTGAAATGGAAAGTCAATGTATCCATATGTATGTGGATATCCATAGTGAGATCATATAAAGGGGATGCTCTTTTTTTTATATCTAATAACCGATTCGATGAACTACTTATAATGGTTCACATCATAATAGTGCTAGTTGATGAGAGTTACTTCGGAAACAAACAAAAAGCAAAGTCAAATTCATTTGGGTTATTCTCTCAATTCCAATAAAATATAACTGGATCTAATATGAACTGGCGATCGGAACGTATATGGATAGAACTTAAAACGGGGTCTCGAAAAACAAGTGATTTCTGCTGGGCCTGTATCCTTTTTTTAGGTTCACTAGGATTCTTATTGGTTGGAACTTCTAGTTATCTTGGTAGGAATCTGATATCCTTATTTCCGTCTCAACAAATCCTTTTTTTTCCCCAAGGGATCGTGATGTCTTTTTATGGGATCGCAGGTCTGTTCATTAGCTCCTATTTGTGGTGCACAATTTCGTGGAATGTGGGTAGTGGTTATGATCGATTCGATAGAAAAGAGGGAATAGTGTGTATTTTTCGTTGGGGATTCCCTGGAATAAATCGTCGCATCTTCCTTAGATTCTTTATGAGAGATATCCAATCGATTAGAATGGAGGTTAAAGAGGGTCTTTATTCTCGTCGTGTCCTTTATATGGAAATCAGAGGCCGGGGGGCCATTCCCTTGACTCGTACTGATGAGAATTTGACTCCACGAGAAATTGAACAAAAAGCTGCTGAATTAGCCTATTTCTTGCACGTACCCATTGAAGTATTTTGACATGAAAGAATGAATGCTTTCTCATCATTAAGGAAGGAACTCAAGAATCCTTTTTGTTATATAACTTAACTGAAGTTCAGAACGTTGATTTGAGCAAAACAAAAGCAGACGTATATAGAACAACCAGAAAACGAAGTGGTTTTTGGCCACCAAAATGATTTTTTAGGTGTATTAGGCATATGTAAAATAAATCAACTCTTTCATAATAGTCAAAAGTCTACTAAATATGGATTCATCACATATATCACATATATTAATATATTAGATTAGTATATTAGAACAGTTCAGTCTACAGAATTCATTTTTGAAGGTCCAATAGAATATTTTGAACTGATCTGTTAGATATAGATGGATCATATCTAGTAAATTACTTCTCTTTTTTTTTTTCAATTGATGTTTTGTTTCTAGTATATTATCCTTTCTTTTGCCCTTTGATGATCAAATAATTGGATCTCTTATAACTATAACCATTCCCTTTATCTTTTTTTTTTGCTACTCATTTTTTTTTCATCATCACATCCATATTCTTCCGAAATTTCCCTCAATTCTTCTTGGGTTATGAGTAGCTGGCGAAACTAAACTTTTCGAAATAATTATACATAGCTTGTTCTACAACTCATGTTTCATAGAGATCTCAGATCGGATAGAGTCGACGAATGCAGTGGTTTATTAACAATTGCACAGATTCAAAATGCCAAAAAAGAAAAAAAAGAAAGCATTCACCCCCCTTCTATATCTTGCATCTATAGTGTTTTTGCCCTGGTGGATCTCTCTCTCATTGAATAAGTGTCTGGAATCTTGGGTTACTAATTCGTGGAATACTAAGCGATCCGAAACTTTTTTGAACGATATTCAAGAAAATGGCGTTCTAGAAAAATTCATAGAATTAGAAGAACTATTCCGTTTGGACGAAATGATAAAGGAGTACCCGGAGCCACATATGCAAAAGCTTCGTATAGGAATCCACAAAGAAACGATACAATTGGTCAAGATGCACAATGAGGGTCATATCCATACCATTTTACACTTCTCGACAAATATAATCTGTTTCGCTATTCTAAGTGGTTATTCTATTCTGGGTAATGAAGAACTTGTCATTTTTAATTCTTGGGTTCGAGAAGTTCTTTATAACTTAAGTGACACAATAAAAGCTTTTTCTATTCTTTTATTAACCGATTTATGTATCGGATTCCACTCGCCTCATGGTTGGGAACTAATGATTGGTTCTGTCTACAAAGATTTTGGATTTGCTCATAATGAGCAAATTATATCTGGTCTTGTTTCCACTTTTCCAGTCGTTCTAGATACAATTTTAAAATATTGGATCTTCCGTTATTTAAATCGTCTATCTCCGTCACTTGTAGTGATTTATCATTCAATGAATGACTAAAGAATGATCCACTGATATGAACCCAATCCTAATGTTTGGTACTTCGTGCATAAACAAACCATTCAAAATCTTATTCACTTTTTCTTTATATTTCTACCCATCCAGGAGATTCTTCCTGGATTCCAGGAAGATTTTTCCAGTAAAATAGCGGAATCGTGGATAGGGAACTCTATCAGCAACTTACCTAATTTATTGTAGAAATTTTGGGATCAATGATTGGACTATGCAAAATAGAAATATCTTTTCTTGGATAAAGGAACAGATGACTCGATCCATTTCCGTATCGATCATTATATATGTAATAACTCGGACATCTATTTCACACGCATATCCCATTTTTGCACAACAGGGTTATGAAAATCCACGAGAAGCGACTGGACGTATTGTATGTGCCAATTGCCATTTAGCTAATAAGCCCGTGGATATTGAAGTTCCACAAGCGGTACTTCCCGATACTGTATTTGAAGCAGTTGTTAAAATCCCTTATGATATGCAAGTAAAACAAGTTCTTGCTAATGGGAAAAAGGGGTCTTTGAATGTGGGGGCTGTTCTGATTTTACCTGAGGGATTCGAATTGGCCCCTCCTGATCGTATTTCTCCCGAGATGAAAGAAAAGATGGGCAATTTGTCTTTTCAAAGTTATCGCCCCACAAAAAAAAATATTCTTGTGATAGGTCCTGTTCCTGGTCAGAAATATAGTGAAATCACCTTTCCTATTCTTTCCCCGGACCCCACTACTAAGAAAGACGTTCACTTCTTAAAATATCCTATATATGTGGGCGGGAACAGGGGAAGGGGTCAGATTTATCCCGATGGAAGCAAGAGTAACAATACAGTCTATAATGCTACAGCAGCAGGTATAGTAAGCAAAATTGTACGTAAAGAAAAGGGGGGATATGAAATAACCATAACGGAGGCTTCGGATGGACACCAAGTGGTTGATATTGTACCTCCAGGACCAGAACTTCTTGTTTCAGAGGGTGAATCTATCAAGCTTGATCAACCATTAACTAGTAATCCCAATGTGGGTGGATTTGGTCAGGGAGATGCAGAAATAGTGCTTCAAGATCCCTCACGCGTCCAAGGGCTTTTTTTCTTCTTCGCATCTGTTATTTTGGCACAAATATTTTTGGTTCTTAAAAAGAAACAGTTTGAGAAGGTTCAATTGTCTGAAATGAATTTCTAGATACGTGAATTTAGCAACAGTGATTAAGTTGGTAAAAAAGAAAGAGCGAAATTTTTGTTCATCGATACAATTATGTATAGTCAAATAGTAAAAAAAAAAATATATAAAATTTGGATGTGAGATAATCAAATAAAAAAAAATAGAATAATGGGGTTTTATTTTATTAGTCTAGAAATTGTTTACGTCATATCTCATCCATCTACAGAAATCCATATTTTGTCATCCAGAAAATCGATGGATTCCCTCTCTTCTGATCTGATTTCGTAATGATCATAATGTATACTATGCAGAAAAAAAAGACTCTTATTATGATTACGTTGATTATGTTGACTGGATGAATTTCGAACTTTTATGTTATGGAGTGAATCAAAGTATCGTAAGAACTCGACGGGACTGCGCCCTTTGAAGGGCGCAGTCCCGTCGAGTTCTTACTTGTTCATGTCTACAACCCAGTTCATACGATTGCTACAGGGATGAACCCAATCCAGAATATGAACCATAAAAGAAAACAC